TCTAAAAAAAGGATCCATTACTCTAGATGTGCTGGAAAAAAAGAGTAGATTATGTAATGATGAGACTAAAAAAGAATACTTGCCTAAAATAGATGATCCCTTTTTGAATGGTCCCTATCGCGGAAGGAGAAACATTTTTTTTTCTTCCTCAATCAGAAATGAAACTTCGATAAAAAATGACATCGAGAAAAGATGGATAAATAAGATCCAGGGTATACTTTTTACTACTGATTATGAAAAATTGGAAGAGAAAATAGATACATTTGATCCAGAAAAAAAAAATGATTTATTTCCGTTTTCAAAAATGGAATTCAAAATCCAACAAGGAAGAATTGTCTTCGAAGATCAAATCAATATTTGCAAATTCATCTTCATCCAAAATGTCAATCCAGAGTCTAAAAGACTAAAAGAAATAAGTAAAAAAGTAAAAAGATTGTCATCAAAATTGATCGATGATTTGGAACAACAAGAGGGAGAAAATGAAGATCCTGTAGCCGAGGATCATGAGATTCGTTCAAGAAAAGCCAAACGTGTAGTTATCTTGAATGATAACAAAGAAAACAATTTTATTAATAAAAAAAGCAATAATAATCCGGATGAAAGAGACGAAGTGGCTTTGATACGGTATTCTCAACAATCTGATTTCCGTAGAGACATCATCAAAGGTTCCATGCGTGCCCAAAGACGTAAGACAAACATCGGGTCGTTTTTTCAAGCAAATTCGCATTCCCCTCTTTTTTTGGAGAGAATAGACAATCCCCTTTTGGCTTTTGACATCTCCCAAATACAAATCCAAAAATTCATTTTTAAAAAATGGAAAAAAGCAACACAATTAAAATTTATAATTCTAGATTATACACAAGAAAAGGAAAAAGAAAAAAAAGAAGAATACAAAAGACAAGAAAAAGTACGAATAGAAATAGCGGAAGCATGGGATAACATTCTATTTGCTCAAATAATAAGAGGATCATTATTAGTACTCCAATCTTTTCTTAGAAAATATATTCTATTACTATCATTAATAATAGTTAAAAATACAGTACGTATACTCGTATTTCAATTTCCAGAATGGTCAGAGGACTTTAAGGATTGGAAGAAAGAAATGCATATTAAATGCACCTATAATGGTGTTCCATTATCAGAAACTGAATTTCCAAAAAACTGGTTAATTAATGGTATTCAAATAAAAATCCTATTTCCCTTTTTCGTTAAACCTTGGCACAAATCTAAGGTACAATCTCTTCAAAAAGATCCACGAAAAAAACAAAATGATTTTTGTTTTTTAACAGTTTGGGGAATGGAAACTGACCTTCCTTTTGGTTCTCCCCGCAAACGACTGTCGTTTTTTAACCCCATTTTAAAAGAAATGAAAAAAAAAATTCGAAAATGGAAAAAAAAGTATTTTTTTGTGATACGAATTTTTTTAAAAAAAAAAAAATTATTTGAATTGAAACAAATATCTGAATTAAACGAAACTAAAAAAGAAAAAGATAGGAGAATTCCTAATCAAATGATTTCTGAATCATCCCTTATCATTCCCATTCAATCTATGGATTTGAAAGATTTTTCATTTACCGAAACAAAAATGAAAGGTCTAGCTGATAGAACAAAGACAATCATGAATCGGATAAAAAAAATACAAAATCAAAAAGACACTAATAACGAGTTTATAACTAATGACAGAAATAGTAATTGTAATAAAACAAATTCTCTCAATAAATTATTAGTATCAATAAGAAAAAGTTTGAAGAAATTAAAAAAAACAAATGTACGATTAATACGAAAATCCTATTTGAGAATCAATTTTATTATTCAAAAGATATACATAAAAGTATTTTTATGTATCATTCATAAGAATAGTCCGAGAATCACTACACAACTTTTTGAATTATCAAAAAACAAATTTGATAAATTTATTTCCAATAATGAAATAAATAAAGAAAAAATGAATAAAACAAGTGCTATTCAAATTATTTGGACTCTCAAAAAACAGTTTTTTGATATTATTAAAAAGAATTCAAAAAATTTGAGCAACTTATCCTACTTTTCACAAGCGTATGTATTTTACCAAATATATAAAACTCAAATTTATAGAGATCTTCTTCAATCTAAGGAAACATCTCTTTTTCTTAAGAAAGAAATAAAGGATTTTTTAGAAACAGAAGGAATACTTCATTTGGAATTAGGGCATAAAAATCTTTTTAATTACACAATTGTTGAATGGAAAAACTCTTTAAGTAAGTATTATCAATATGAATTATCACGGATTCAAGGGTATCGATTAGTACCACACAAATGGCGAAACAGAGTGAATCAAAGATCTATTATGACTGAAAATAAAGATTTTCAAAAAAGTCATTCAGATGAAAAAGACCAATTAATTTTTTACAAAAAATTACTTAATTTTGAATCGAATTCCTTCTCCAATGAAAAATATACTATTAATTTTCAAAAATACTATAAATATGCACTTTTCTCATATCAATCCATTAATTATGACGATAGAAAGGATTCATATATTTCTGTATCACCATTATGGATAAATAATTCGCAAGAAAATTGTTATAATTCCAATATATACAACATAAATAAAAGGGCCTTAGTTGATATGTCAGAGCGTATTATTCCTATATATAATTATATATATAATAATTTCGTACAGAACAAAAATATGACTCTAGATAAATTTCTAGATAAAAAAGATTTTGATTGGAAAATTCTCTATTTGTGCTTTAGAAAAAAAGGGGATATTCATTCCAGGATCGCTATTGATACCAATATCAACTTCAATAATAATACTAAAGTCAATAATTCTCCAATAGGTGGTAAAATTGATAAAAAATACCTTGTTTATCTTCAAATTGATAAAGATCAGAAAATCAAGATTTCAAAAACAAAAAAAAGCCTTTTTGATTGGATGGGAATGAATGACGAAATACTAAGGCGTTCTATTTCGAATCTAAAACTTTGGTTCTTTGGCGAATTTTTGCTTCTTTTTAATACATATAAAATGAACCCCTGGATAATCCCGGCCAAAGAACTTCTTTTCAATTTAAATGAAACTGTTAGTGAAAATAAAAACATTACTCAAAACCAAAAAGAGAATCCCTTAAAATTATCCAAATTATTCAATGAAAATAAATCGAAATCTATTAAATTCGAAAATAAGAATCAAGACAAAAAAGAATCCCTAGGTAAAAACAATATTGAATTAAATATACAAAATAAAGAAACTCTTGAATCAATTTTATCAACTCAAGAAAAAGATATTGAAGAAGATTCTGCAGGCTCAGATAGGAAAAAACGTCAAAAGAGAAAACAATATAAGAACAACACGGAAGCAGAACTTGATTTTGTCTTAAAAAGGTATTTACGTTTTCAACTGAGATGGAATAATTTTTTAAATCAAAAACTAACAAATAATATTAAAGTATATTGTCTCTTGCTTAGATTGGTAAATCCAAAAGAAATTGCTATATCCTCAATACAAGGTGGAGAAACAAGTCTAGATATTCTGATGATTCAAAAAGATTTTACTCTTAGAGAATTGATGAAAAAAAGAATATTAATTATCGAACCCATGCGTTTGTCTATAAAAAACGACGGTCAATGTTTGATGTATCAAACTCTAAATGTTTCATTGGTTCATAAAAGTGAGTACCAACTTAATCAAAGTTACCGAGAAAAACACTATATTGATATTGATCGAAACAATTACACTAATTATATTGTAAGACATCCAAATCAAAGAATAACTGAAAATCGAGATTATGGTTTAGTTATTCCTGAACATATTTTTTCCACTAAATGGCGTAGGGAATTAATAATTCGAATTTGTTTCAATTCTAGGAATAGAAATCTTATTTCGAACAATTCAGTATTTTGCAATAACGTAAAAAACTATGATCAAGTTTTGGATAAAAGTCAAAATTTTGATAGGGATAAAATTGAACTAATTCAATTTAAATCCTTTCTTTGGCCTACTTACCGATTAGAGGATTTATCTTGTATGAATCGATATTGGTTTGATACCAATAATGGAAGTCATTTTAGTCTGTTAAAGATATATATGTATCCCCCGTTGAAAATTCGTGAATGATGCATTTATCATCTCATATTCTTTCAGGTCTGTATTTATTATATGAAACCGGGGGTTGTACACATTCCTTGTCTTACATTTCCAGATAAATCAATGCATGTATCCATATCCATTAGATAAATAATTATCTATTCAATTAGATCAAATAGATCAAATAGAAATAGGTCAGTCAAAAAGATGTTCTCTTTTATCTGTATAAATATCGATTTGTTTTACTTAATTAAAATACTTAATTAAAATGAGAAAATGAATAGGATTATTTTTACTGATCGGTTAACTGGATTTTTTAATTTTAAAAAGGAAAAAAGAGTCGATTTTAGCTTATGGCAAAAAATCAAGTTATTTCGGTTATTTCAGAAGAAGAAAATCGGGGATCTATTGAATTTCAAGTCTTTCATTTCACCAATAAAATAAAAAGGCTTACTTCACATTTGGAATTTCACAGAAAAGACTATTTATCGCAGCGGGGTCTACGGAAAATCTTAGGAAAACGACAACGGCTGTTGTCGTATTTGTCAAATAAAAAAAGAGTTTCTTATAAAGAATTAATGAATCAACTGGATATTCGGGAATCAAAAACGCGTTCATTTAAAAAAAAAAAACAATGAAAATTGTTTAGAAAATTGTTTATTTTAATTGAATTTTTTTTATCTAGAATTTCGACGAACTTCTTTTTTGTTTTAAGCAGTTCATAAAAGAATGAATCGAGGAATAAACTATGAATGGAACAACTAAAAGAAAAGAACATATGATAGTCAATATGGGCCCTCATCACCCCTCAATGCATGGTGTTCTTCGTCTTATTCTTACTCTAGATGGCGAAGATGTTATTGATTGTGAGCCAATATTGGGTTATCTGCACAGAGGGATGGAAAAAATTGCCGAAAACCGAACAGTTATACAATATTTGCCTTATGTAACACGTTGGGATTATTTAGCTTCTATGTTTACAGAAGCAATAACCGTAAATGGACCCGAGCAGATGGTGAATATTCAAGTACCTAAAAGAGCCAGTTATATCAGAGTGATTATGTTAGAATTGAGTCGTATAGCTTCTCATCTGTTATGGCTTGGCCCCTTTATGGCAGATATTGGTGCACAAACTCCCTTTTTCTATATTTTCAGAGAAAGAGAATTAGTATATGATCTATTTGAAGCTGCTACCGGTATGAGAATGATGCACAATTATTTTCGTATCGGAGGAGTAGGGTCCGATCTCCCTTATGGATGGATAGATAAGTGTTTGGATTTCTGTGATTATTTTTTAACCGCTGTTTCGGAATACCAAAAACTTATTACGCGAAATCCCATTTTTTTAGAACGAGTTGAGGGTGTAGGTATTATTGGTGCAGAAGAAGCAATAAATTGGGGTTTATCCGGACCGATGTTACGAGCTTGTGGAATTCAATGGGATCTTCGTAAAGTCGATCATTATGAATGTTATGACGAATTCGATTGGGAAATCAATTGGCAAAAAGAAGGAGATTCATTAGCGCGTTATTTAGTCCGAATCAGTGAAACGAAGGAATCTATCAAAATTGTTCAACAGGCCCTCGAAGGAATTCCAGGCGGTCCTTATGAGAATTTAGAAATACGTTGCTTTGATAGAGAACGGGATCCAGACTGGAATGATTTTGACTATCGCTTCATTAGTAAAAAAACCTCTCCTACTTTTGAATTACCGAAGCAAGAGCTTTATGTAAGAGTTGAAGCCCCAAAAGGGGAATTGGGAATTTATTTAATAGGGGATCAGAGTGGTTTTCCTTGGAGATGGAAAATTCGTCCCCCCGGTTTTATCAATTTGCAAATTTTTCCTCAGTTAGTTAAAAGAATGAAATTGGCAGATATTATGACAATACTAGGTAGCATAGATATCATTATGGGAGAAGTTGATCGTTGAAATGATAATTGATACAAGAGAAGTACAAGATATCCACTCTTTTTCTAGATTAGAATCTTTAAAAGAGATCTATGGGATCATAGGGATCCTTTTACCTATTGTGATTCTTGTATTGGGAATCACAATAGGTGTACTTGTAATTGTGTGGTTAGAAAGAGAAATATCCGCCGGAATACAACAACGTATTGGACCGGAATATGCCGGTCCGTTGGGAATTCTTCAAGCGTTAACAGATGGAACAAAACTTATTTTCAAAGAAAACCTTCTTCCGTCTAGAGGAGATGGTCGTTTATTCATTATCGGACCATCAATAGCAGTTATATCCATTTTCGTAAGTTATTCAGTAATTCCTTTTAGCTATCAACTTGTTTTATCCGATCTCAATATCGGTGTTTTTTTATGGATTGCCTTTTCAAGTATTGTTCCGATTGGACTTCTTATGTCAGGATATGGATCAAACAACAAATATTCCTTTTTAGGTGGTCTACGAGCCGCTGCTCAATCGATTAGTTATGAAATACCGTTGACTCTTTGTGTGTTATCAATATCTCTACGTGCGTGTCGTTATAACCTTTTCTTTAATTCTTTTTTGTAAGTAAAGAGGTTGAATAGGTATCTTCACTTTTTTATTCATCATTCAGGTTAAATTAACTAAATCAGATAGTTATATGAGTGAAAAAAAAAACAGCTTCTAAATTAGCAGTAACAAGATTGAGTCTCATCTCCTAAGTACAAGAACGAAAAATAAAGTAAATTTAATATAAGCAAGACTTTTTACCCTTTCCCCCATGGATTAGTTGATTAGTGATTAGTCACCCTGACTTGAAGCGGGCTCAAAAGATCAACCGTATATAGTTTTCACTATTCTTTATATGTATTACTAGAACGGAGGGTTCGACAAAAATGAGTGGATGGTTAGGAACACAAAAATACAGAAAAGATTAGTAATAGAAATTGTTATGTCAATTGAAAATCTTTGGATAACATAAAAAGAACAATAATGGGGGCTTTCAATTTGTAGAAATAATCAAGCAGTACTCCTTACGATTGCAATCCAGAGTATGCTCCTACTCACAGATTAAAAAACGACTATCTGAAACAAAATAATCTTTTCTTGTTTTGAACTCCCTCTTTGAAAGAAGAATAGGAACAAAAATTCATAGAGATCACTAAATAGCCTGCATTATTAAGACACTTATCTAATCTCTGATTTTTTTTCATAATAATCAAAAAAAGATGGCTATTGATATTCATAGAAAGAGTATTTTATTAAAAAGTCATTACTCAACAAAGAAAAATTCAAATTATTAAAGGACGAGATTAATTCATAAGTGCTTTTTGAGTTATTATATCTATATCATTCTGACATACAGAATTCCATCGGTCTAATTTTTGACCGTCCGGGAGGTGTTGATTCTATCTATATTTTGACCCCAAATCAAATCTATCACGATAAAAAATATCAACCCGGTCCTTAGATTTCTTGATGGCCGTCAAGGAGCCGTATGAGGTGAAAATCTCATGTACGGTTCTGGACTAGCGATGGGAACAGTGATGTTCCCACCGACTATTATTATCTAATAGTTCAAGTACAGTTGATATAGTTGAGGCGCAATCCAAATATGGGTTTTTAGGATGGAATTTGTGGCGTCAACCTATAGGGTTTATCATTTTTCTAATTTCTTCCCTAGCAGAATGTGAGAGATTGCCTTTTGATTTACCCGAAGCAGAGGAAGAATTAGTAGCAGGTTATCAAACCGAATATTCGGGTATCAAATTTGGATTATTTTATGTTGCTTCCTATCTCAATCTATTAGTTTCGTCGTTATTTGTAACAATTCTGTACTTGGGTGGTTGGAATATCTTTATTCCGTCCATATTTTTTTCTGATCGAGTTGAAATAAATAAAGTAGGTCGGGTCTTTAGAATGACAATTGGTATTTTTATTACTTTAGCTAAAACTTATTTGTTCGTGTTCATTTCTATCACAACAAGATGGACTCTACCGAGACTAAGAATGGACCAACTATTAAATCTTGGATGGAAATTTCTTTTACCCATTTCTCTTGGTAATTTATTATTAACAACCTCTTCTCAACTCCTTTCACTCTAAACGAAAAAAGAATATGATATTCTCTATTTCTCACTTCTCATCAAACAAGAGAAAGACACAAACATAAGATTATTTATAGATCTTTACAATATGTTCCCGATGGTAACTGGGTTCATAAATTATGGCCAACAAGCAATACGGGCGGCAAGGTACATTGGTCAAGGATTCATCATTACCTTATCCCATGCAAATCGTTTACCTGTAACTATTCAATATCCTTATGAAAAGTTAATTACATCAGAGCGTTTCCGCGGACGAATCCATTTTGAATTTGATAAATGCATAGCTTGTGAAGTATGTGTTCGTGTATGTCCTATAGATCTACCCGTTGTTGATTGGAAATTGGAAACCGGTATGCGCAAAAAGCGCTTGCTTAATTACAGTATTGATTTCGGAATTTGTATATTTTGTGGAAATTGCGTTGAGTATTGTCCAACAAATTGTTTATCAATGACTGAAGAATATGAGCTTTCTGCTTATGATCGCCACGAATTGAATTATAATCAAATCGCATTAGGTCGGTTACCGATGTCAGTAATTAACGATTATACAATTCGAACAATTTTGAATTATCCTCAAATAAAAAATGCATTTCATGAGTAAAGAATGATTAAAGAGTAATTACTCTAGTAATGTATAATTTACTATAGTAAACTATAGTCAGGTTCAATTTTATCTAATTGAATTGCAATTAATTGTTGATTAGTTAGTGAGAAGTGCAAATCAATTTGGATTGAAAATAGAATTTAATAATCTCTCTATTTATTTAGAAAAAGTTTCCAGCTAACTTTTCTACTTGGTTTGGCGTAAGGAGGAACAAGATATTGGTATAGTAATTGGACCTAGACGGAATTCAAATCCATTAGAAACCCCATTCCGTTTGAATTGAATTAGGAGCATATCAGAAAAAAAAGAAAAAATTTCCTGGTCAAATCAATAAAATCATGAAAAACATTTCAATTTTTTTTATCTGGTATATAGAATGGATTTGCCTGGACGAATACATGATTTTCTTTTAGTTTTTCTGGGATCAGGTCTTCTATTAGGAAGTATAGGAGTGGTATTACTTAACAATCCAATTTATTCGGCTTTTGCATTGGGATTGGTTCTTGTTTGCATATCGTTATTTTATATTTTATCAAACTCTCATTTTGTAGCGGCTGCACAGCTCCTTATTTATGTGGGAGCTATAAACGTTTTAATTTTATTTGCTGTTATGTTCAGGAATGGTTCAGAATATTATAAAGATTTCGAACTTTGGACTGTTGGGAATGGGATTACTTCGTTGGTTTGTACAAGTATTTTCATCGCCATAATTACCACGATTCTCGATACGTCTTGGTACGGAATTATTTGGACGACAAAATCAAACCAAATTATCGAACAAGATTTGATAGGGAATAGTCAACAAATTGGAATTCATTTATCAACGGATTTTTTTCTTCCATTTGAACTCATTTCAATAATTCTTTTAGTTGCTTTGATAGGTGCAATTGTTGTTGCCCGTCAATGAAAAATCTTTCTAACTATTAAGAACAATCGAAATTGAAATTTTCTCGCTCTTATCAAATCCATTTAGCTTTCAGTTTTGAATTCGATTTCAATATCGATCTTTTTATTTTTCTATCTTAGAAAAAAAAGAATATATTCTTTTTTTTCTACTTGTTCTATTATAGTTAAGCGAAAGCCTTGGTTTATTGTTCATGACGAAATGATTCAAAATTGATAAGGAGCTGATCAATGATACTCGAACATGCACTTGTTTTGAGTGCCTATTTATTTTCGATTGGTATCTATGGATTGATCACGAGTCGAAATATGGTTAGGGCTCTTATGTGTTTGGAACTTATCCTGAATGCAGTTAATATAAATTTCGTAACATTTTCGGATTTGTTTGATAGTCGACAATTACAAGGAGATATTTTCTCTATTTTTGTTATAGCTATTGCCGCAGCCGAAGCGGCTATTGGGTTATCTATTGTTTCATCAATTTATCGTAATAGAAAATCAACTCGTATCAATCAATCTAATTTATTGAATAAATAAGTAATAAGTACTACTAATTTCATTTATTTTAAAATCAAAATTCGAATATTCATCAATTATTTAATACTAAATGTAAAAATGTAAGACATCAAAGTATCTTAGCCAACCCAGGAGTCGCGATCCATAATTCGATTGATTATTAAAATAATGATAAAATCATTGATTCATCTGGTATATAAATATATGATTTATATATAAGTTTACTAAATCGAAGATTTATGATATTCAAAAAATGAGAATCCAATGTCACATTCAGTAAAGATTTATGATACATGTATAGGATGTACTCAGTGTGTCCGAGCCTGCCCAACCGATGTATTAGAAATGATTCCTTGGGATGGATGTAAGGCTAAGCAAATTGCTTCTGCTCCACGAACAGAGGACTGTGTTGGTTGTAAAAGATGTGAATCCGCTTGCCCAACGGATTTTTTGAGCGTGAGGGTTTATTTATGGCATGAAACAACTCGAAGCATGGGTCTAGCTTATTAATATAATAAGTTTCAGAAAAAACTACGTTAAACAAATTGAATTTTCAATTTTTTTTTTAATACAATTTATTTTTTTTATCGACAAAAAAACCCGTTCTTTTTCGCGAACGGGTTTTGGGGTCTAATTTTATCTTGTCTTTACCACGAATTATTTTCCTTGGTTAACAATAATTGTAGGTTTACCAATATTAGCGGGTTCTTTAATTTTCTTTCTACCTCATAGAGGAAATAAGGTAATAAGGTGGTATACCATATCCATTTCTATTTTTGAACTCCTTTTAACGACCTATATATTCTGTTATCATTTCCAATTGACCGATCCATTAAATCAACTAGCAGAGGATTATAAATGGATTAATTTTTTTGATTTTAACTGGCGATTGGGAATAGATGGGCTTTCTATAGGAACCATTTTACTGACGGGATTTATAACCACTTTAGCTACTTTAGCAGCCTGGCCGGTTACTCGGGATTCACGATTGTTCCATTTCCTGATGTTAGCAATGTACAGCGGTCAAATAGGATCATTTTCTTCTCACGATCTTTTACTTTTTGTTCTCATGTGGGAGTTCGAATTAATTCCCGTTTATTTACTTCTATTGATATGGGGAGGACAGAAACGTCTGTATTCAGCTACAAAATTCATTTTATACACTGCGGGGGGGTCTATTTTTCTATTAATAGGCGTTTTTGGTATTGGCTTATATGGTTCGAATGAACCAACATTCAATTTTGAAATATTAGCTAACCAATCGTATCCTGTAGCACTAGAATTACTATTTTATACTGGATTTTTTATTGCTTTTGCAGTCAAATTACCGATCATACCCTTACATACATGGTTACCAGATACCCACGGGGAGGCACATTACAGTACTTGTATGCTTCTAGCGGGAATTTTATTAAAAATGGGAGCATATGGTTTGGTTCGGATCAATATGCAATTATTCCCCCATGCTCATTCTATATTTTCTCCCTGGTTGATTATAGTAGGTGCAATACAAATAATCTATGCAGCTTCAACATCTCCTGGTCAACGTAATTTAAAAAAAAGAATAGCCTATTCCTCCGTATCTCATATGGGGTTCATAATTATCGGAATTGGAGCGATAACCGATACGGGGCTCAATGGAGCCCTTTTACAAACGATTTCTCACGGATTTATTGGTGCTGCTCTTTTTTTCTTGGCAGGAATGACGTATGACAGAATACGTCTTGTTTATCTCGACAACATGGGTGGAATGGCAATTTTCCTTCCAAAAATATTCACACTGTTCAGTATCTTATCAATGGCTTCCCTTGCATTACCCGGTATGAGTGGTTTTGTTGCCGAATTGATAGTCTTTTTTGGAATAATTACCAGCCAACAATATTTTTTAATTCCAAAAATACTAATTACTCTTTTAATGGCAATTGGAATGATATTAACTTCTATTTATTTATTATCGATGTTACGTCAAATGTTCTATGGATATAAGATTTTGAATATACAAAACTCTTATTTTTTTGATTCTGGACCAAGAGAATTATTTATTTTAATCTCTATTCTTCTCCCAATAATAGGCATTGGTATTTATCCGGATTTCATTCTCTCACTCTCAGCTGAGAAGGTCGAAGCTATTATATCTACATATTTTTATTGATCGTTTTCATGAATAAAACAAGAAAAAATTAAGAATCCTATTCTTGCTTTTTCGTTTTTCAATTTTACAATGAAAAATAAAAATTAACTAAAGTCAAAATGAATTGAAATTTTGATTAGATGGATTTATTTTTGTGAGAACCTTTTGAATCAATTAGTGTAGTGATTCAAATGGTTCTCGACATCTTCCATGAAGTATGGGGTTTTATTTTCTTATATTCTTTAACTTAATATTTAAAATTTAGTATTTCAAATTTTGATTTTATTATCATTTTTTTTTTGAAAATGTTTTCTGTTTCTATTTGTAGGAATCTTTTTCAATTTGATTTCATGTTAATGAAAATTAAAGGAACCATAACTATGTAACCCTATTCCTAATAAATTGACCCAAAAATAGCATATCCAAATTATAAGAAAGCCCATAGAAGCCACAATCGCGCAATTTAGACTTTTGAACTTTTTTTTATTTGTTCGAGTATGTAAATAAATTGCAAATATAATCCAAGTAATAAATGACCAAGTTTCTTTTGGGTCCCAATTCCAATATGATCCCCATGCCTCATTAGCCCATACTGATCCTGAAAGAATCCCGATGTTTAAACAGATAAACCCTAGACTAATAATACGATAACTCCACTGATCTAATTGTTGAATTAGTTGAGCTCTGTAATAATTTCTCACAGAACAAGAGAAGTTGTTTATTAAAACATTCCGCTTTTCATCCATATATTGGATCTTGTTAAATGAAAATGACTCGTTTACGAAATTTTGAAAAATCTTTTGAAATGAAATGACTAAAAGAGCTACGGATAATAATGATCCGCATAAAAGAGCTGCATAGCCCAATATCATCATACTTACGTGCATCATTAACCACTGGGATTGAAGCGCGGGTACTAATATTACGGATTGATGTATTTCGGTTAAAAGACCTGAAGTGGTAAAGCCATGTAGAAAAATTGTACTTGGCGAGGTTATTGCGCGTAAATAATTGGTATGTTTTTTAAAATACGGAACGATAGAAATAAGGGAGAAACTCCATGAAAGAAAACTGAATGATTCATATAAATCATTTAATGGGAAATGCCCCGAATAAATCCAACGAGTGATTAATAATCCCGTTATACAGAAAAAAGTAGCTATAATGCCTTTTTCTGACGAATAATATAGTCCTACGATTTCATCAACGGATAAAATTATCAAAAAAATTGTAATTACGATTGAAACGATCGAAAATGATATATGAGTTAATATATGTTCTAAGGTGGAAAATATCATAAAAATTCTCAAAAAAAGTATAGAAAATGATACGGAATCCAATCCGGAATTGCATTTATTATATATCGAACTTATTGTGTTTCTTTTCGAAGATAGCCTGCCGCCACTCGGACTCGAACCGAGATGCTCTAGCACTGCTTCCTAAGAGCAGCGTGTCTACCGATTTCACCATAGCGGCGTACGCGAAATAATAATAAGCTTTTTTTATTTAGTTGTCGAGATTAAAATTCAAAAAGTTAATTAAATTAATGACAAAAAATTCCTTTCGTTTTACTCCATATTGAAACTATTCCAAAATATTACCATAATTCAATTATGAAAATGACTATTCGAAATTCAAGTAACTTGATGGGGAAAATGAGAATCCCCATCGGGAAAGACTACAATAAAAAAAATACCATATTTTTTTATTATTTATTATCAGTTTGATTATTGGATTGTTGCACAAAAAAACTTTTTGAATTATCCGTATAAATCGATTTTGCTAATGAAAAAGCCTTCAATGCTGTAAAATAGGCTTTTATTTTCCAAATATTCTTACGAATATGTTTTTTTGATATAGAAGTACGTTTTTTTGGAACTGCCATGAAAAAATTATTTTTTTATTTTTTATCTAGTTGAATGTGAAAGACATTTTTTGTTCAAACAATTTCATTTATTTTTCAATTTTTTTTTTATCTTGATTCCATTCACTTCAACTAAATATCTGACAAGACACAAAAGAGAACGAACGAAGTTTTTATATATCTATGTTTATTTTTGTCGTATTTTATATTTATATCCGTATCAAAATACAAAATAGAATCAAAGGTGAAAAAAGGAATCTTTGCTCATTGATTTTGATCCATGGTAGGTATCGAAAGAAAAATGTCGGATATTCTAATAGTCCTTTCGACTATTCTAAAAAAATTCCATGTGTTTTTTATTATTTCTATTAATGGAAAACAAAAGGAATGTCTAAAATACTCTGTGTATATTTGTTGTATGGAATTATCAATTTTTCGTCTACGGATAGAAAAAATTATCGTAATACCTAATGGTAATTCAATTGTTTTTTATATCTTTAGTAAGTAGAAAGATCTTCGTTATAACTTAGCTAATTTATTTAGATTTAGTTAGATAAGTTATTATAGATAACTATTTATAGTTATATAGTACTAAAAGTTTATTATTATTTATTTTTTTTTAGTCAAATTTTTACTAAAATTCTAATTATATTATATATAGTAAATTTTTAAAAATATTAAAGTAAAATATATATTAATATAAAGAAAAAAAAAAAATAGTAAGTATTAGTATTTTTAGTTAATTTTTTTATTTTTATTTCATTTTCGATTGCACTATTAGCCTGATCCTATTTATTCTAACTTCCTTCTTCCTCTGAATATTCGAAGGAGTTGAGAAAGAATAATTCAGAATAAAATAAGAATAAAAGATAAAGGGTTTTTTTATGGACTATACATATCCCTATTCATGGATTATACCTCTCATTCCACTTCCCATTCCTATGTTAATAGGAGTTGGACTTATCGTTTTTCCAATGGCAACAAAAAATCTTCGACGTATGTGGTCCTTTCCTAATATCTTTCTACTAAATGGAGTTATGTTCCTTTCGGTCTATCTATCTATTCAGCAAATAAATAAAAGTTCTATCTATCAATATGTATGGTCTTGGACAATTAATAATGATTTTTCTTTAAACTTCGGTTACTTAATAGATTCGCTTGCTTCGATTATGGTAATATTAATTAGTACGGTTGGAATTCTGGTTCTTTTTTATAGTGACAATTATATGTATCATGATCAGGGCTATTTGAGATTTTTTTCTTATATGAGTTTTTTCACTACCTCCATGTTGGGATTAGTTACTAGTGTGAATTTGATACAAATTTATATTTTTTGGGAATTAGTTGGAATGTCTTCTTATCTATTAATAGGTTTTTGGTTCACACGACCTATTGCGGCGAATGCTTGTCAAAAAGCCTTTGTAACGAATCGTGTAGGTGATTTTGGTTTATTATTAGGGATTTTGGGACTTTATGCTATAACGGGTAGTTTCGAATTTAGAGATTTATTGGAAATAGTAAATAAATTAGTTTCTAATAATGAGGTAAATTTTGTATTTCTTACTTTGTGTGCCTTGCTTTTATTTACAGGTGCAGTTGCCAAGTCTTCTCAATTTCCCCTTCATGTATGGTTACCCGATGCCATGGAAGGTCCCACTCCTATTTCGGCTCTTATACATGCCGCTACTATGGTCGCAGCAGGTATTTTTCTTGTAGCTCGCCTCCTTCCTCTTTTTATAATTATACCTCATATAATGAATTTTATTTCTTTGATAGGTATAGTAACACTACTATTCGGAGCTACTTTATCCCTTGCTCAAAAAGATCTTAAAAGAAGTTTGGCGTATTCTACGATGTCCCAACTGGGTTATATGATGTTAGCTTTAGGAATGGGATCATATCGCGCGGCTTTATTTCATTTGATTACTCATGCTTATTCGAAAGCATTATTGTTTTTAGGATCTGGATCTATTATTCATTCAATGGAAGCTATTGTTGGATATTCTCCCGATAAAAGTCAGAATATGGTTCTTATGGGAGGGTTGAAAAAGCATGTACCAATTACAAAAACTACTTTTTTAATAGGTACGCTTTCTCTTTGTGGTATTCCACCTCTCGCTTGTTTTTGGTCCAAAGACCAAATTCTTAACGATAGTTGGTTGTATTCTCCGGTTTTTGCAATTATAGCTTGTTTCACAGCAGGATTAACCGCATTTTATATGTTTCGAATCTATTTACTGACTTTTGAGGGACATTTAAACGTTCATTTTAAGAATTATAGTGGCCAAAAAAGTGGTTCCTGCTATTCAATATCTCCATGGGGAAAAGAAATTCAAAAAAACAAGTTTTATTTATTATTATCAATAAATAATAACGAAAAAGGGATTTTCTTTTTTTTCAATACAACCTATCGAATTTTTGATAATGGAAAAAAAATGATACGCCCTTTTATTAGTATTGCTTGTTTTGGAATTCAAAATACGTTTTTTTATCCCCCCGAATCGGACAGTACTATGCTATTTTCCATGTCTATATTAGTACTATTTACTTGTCTTGTTGGAATTATAGGAATTCCTTATAATCAAAGTGGAATTTCTTTTGATCTATTATCAAATTTGTTGAATCCGTCTATAAACCTTTTACATCCGAATCAAAATAATTTTCTAGATTGGTATGAATTTTTCATAAATGGAATTTTTTCAGTCAGTCTAGCCTTTTTTGGTATATTTATAGCGTTTTTTTCATATAAGCCCATTTATTCATCTTTCAAAAATTTCAACTTACAAAATTCATTTATTAAAGGTGGTATTAATAATAATAATACTACAGCTCTCTGGGAAAAAATAATTAATCTCATTTATGATTGGTCATATAATCGTGGTTACATAGATTTTTTTTATCGAATATCTTTGGCTGGGGGTCTAAGAAGATTTGCTGAACTAATTCATTTTTTTGATCGACGAGGAATTGATGGAATTCCAAACGTTTTTGGCCTTATAAGTTTCTTTGGTGGAGAGGGCATTAAATATTTAGGAACAGGTCGGATTTCGTCTTATCTCTTAGTCTATTTAGGTTTTGTCTTAGTGTTAATCTTTTTACTTTTTTACTTATTTCTTTTAGTCTTTTAGACTCTGGATTGACATTTTGGATGAAGATGAATTTGCAAATATTGATTTGATCTTCGAAGACAATTCTTCCTTGTTGGATTTTGAATTCCATTTTTGAAAACGGAAATAAATCATTTTTTTTTTCTGGATCAAATGTATCTATTTTCTCTTCCAATTTTTCATAATCAGTAGTAAAAAGTATACCCTGGATCTTATTTATCCATCTTTTCTCGATGTCATTTTTTATCGAAGTTTCATTTC